GTTTCTTTTCGAAAAGCAATGAAAAAAGCTATTGAATTAACTGAACAAGCGAATACAAAAGGAATTCAAGTACAAATTGCAGGACGTATCGACGGAAAAGAAATTGCACGTGTTGAATGGATCAGAGAAGGCAGAGTTCCTTTACAAACAATTGAAGCTAAAATTGATTATTGTTCCTATACAGTTCGAACTATTTATGGGGTCTTAGGAATAAAAATTTGGATATTCGTAGACGAAGAATAAAAAAACTTTCTTTATCTTTACAGTTTATCCAACGATAAAAAATGAAAACTATGTAGTATAACACTATACAGTAATAACAGTAATAAAAAAATTGCAGTCTTCTTTTTTATGTTTAAGAATAAAATAAGCAATTCTATAAGGTTGAATAAAAATTTCCATCAAAACTCCTTTGATATAATTGCTATGCTTAGTGTGTGACTCGTTGGTTTAGGATTCGATTAGATTAAGATAAACAAAAAAGAAAAAAGAACTTACCTATAACAGCAACTAAATAACTATAGCATTAATAAATAACCTAAGCAACTCATTGCTTCGCATTATCTGGATCAAAAAAAATCAGTCAAGATATGATAGATTGATCATATCATTGTAGCAACTGAATTAACAAAAAAAAAGAATAAAGAAATATGATTATAAGTTATGAAAGGTAATCGAAAAGTATGCGGATAAATGGAAGGATGAAAGAAAGAGAGAAAAAATTGAATATTAATGATATATAATTCCAATTTGGAAAGTCTATGAGGTCACTGTAAGAAAAGCAATGTAATAAAGCATCAATACAGATTCATTGATAATAATTAGATAAATCTGTTCCGAAAACAAAAAAAAATTAAGAGCCTTGAGCCAATAAAAACTGAGAAAATTGACTCAAAAACAAATTAAAAAATGAAATTACAAATTTCATAATAAGAGCTCCATTGTAGAATTCGGGCCTAATGATTAATCAAGAAGCGATGGGAACGACGGAACCCATGAATATAGAGGATTCTATTGAAAAACAAATCTTAGTAATTCATTGGACAGGATGGCGGAATAAACCAAAAACTTTATTATCTATTCTGATTTTTATTCTGAGACCTCGTGGGATAAACATCAAACTTAAATAGATATTGAACGAGTAAATATTCGCCAGCGAATATTTTGTTTTTTTTTATTTGAAAACAAAAATAATAAAATACGAAAAAAAAATTAAAAAGATAAAAGAAAATAAGGATTTGTTAGAATATTCTAACTCTAACAAAAACGACATTCGAGATGATGATATTACGTTATTTTTAAATAAATAGAATTCATCTTGGATTCGATTTCGAAAAAGACATACACAAATTTAGAAGAGATCAGATGAAATTTCAAAAAATACCATGATTAATAGAATTAATCATTAACTAGATCTATATCTTAATACAAGCTTTTTTAGTCCTTTTATTCGCGAGGAGCTGGATGAGAAGAAACTCTCACGTTCAGTTCTGTAGTAGAGATGGAATCGAAAAAACCCATCAACTATAACCCAAAAAGAACCAGATTTCGTAAACAACATCGAGGAAGACTAAAAGGAATATCTTCTCGTGGGAATCGTATTTGTTTTGGCAGATATGCTCTTCAAACACTTGAACCCGCTTGGATCACATCTAGACAAATAGAAGCAGGGCGACGAGCAATGACACGAAATGTACGACGCGGTGGAAAAATTTGGGTACGTATATTTCCAGACAAACCAGTTACAGTAAGACCTGCGGAAACGCGTATGGGTTCTGGGAAAGGATCCCCTGAGTATTGGGTAGCTGTGGTTAAACCAGGTAAAATCCTTTATGAAATGGGCGGTGTACCCGAAAATATAGCCAGAAAAGCTATTTCAATAGCGGCATCAAAAATGCCTATAAAAACCCAATTCATTATTTCTGAATAGGAATATAGAATGAAAAAGTTAAATAACATTTAAGGATAAAAAGATTATAAGTTTTATTTTTTTGACAAACAATATTTTTTTACTTCGTCCTTTGCATTAAAAGAAGAGATAAAAAAAATGATATGATTCAACCACAAACCTATTTGAATGTAGCAGACAACAGCGGGGCTCGAGAATTAATGTGTATTCGAATAATAGGAGCTAGTAATCGCCGATATGCTCATATTGGTGACGTTATTGTTGCTGTAATCAAGGAAGCAATACCAAATACTCCTCTAGAAAGATCAGAAGTGATTAGAGCTGTAATTGTACGTACTTGTAAAGAACTCAAACGTAACAATGGGACGATAATACGATATGATGACAATGCCGCAGTTGTCATTGATCAAGAAGGAAATCCAAAAGGAACTCGAGTTTTTGGGGCGATCCCACGGGAATTGAGACAATTAAACTTTACTAAAATAGTTTCATTAGCTCCTGAAGTATTATAAGATCTAAATATCGATAGTTAGTATAGGATTAAAAAAAATGGTATTGAAATAAAATTAATTAATAGATTGTGTATCACGCATATACCCTTAATAATAAAATATTAAGAATATAATTCATATATTAATATATAATTCGTCTATATCTATATATAAATAAAAGAAAAAGAACATGTTGATTATATCAAAATTATAGAACAATAAGGAATTTTAACTTATCATGGGGAAAGACACTATTGCTGATATAATAACCTCTATACGAAATGCTGACATGAATAGAAAAGGAACGGTTCGGATAGGATCGACTAACATCACCGAAAGCATTGTTAAAATCCTTTTACGAGAGGGTTTTATCGAAAACGTAAGGAAACATCGCGAAAACAACCAATATTTTTTGATTTTAACCCTAAGACACAGACGAAATAAGAAAGAATCCTATAAAACGATTTTAAATTTAAAGAGAATAAGTCGACCGGGTCTACGAATCTATTCTAACTCTCAACGAATTCCACGAATTTTAGGCGGAATAGGAATTGTAATCCTTTCGACTTCTCAAGGTATAATGACAGACCGAGAAGCTCGACTAAAAAGAATCGGGGGAGAAATTTTGTGTTATATATGGTAATCCTTCTAATATAAAAATCGGATATCCGGAACTTACGATTTGTGAAAAAAAAAAGGGGGATTGTGTAATATCACCCCTGCTCAAAAAAGTTTCGGATGTTTTACTTCGAATAAAATTAATGAAAGTTTTATTTCTGACTCACTTTCAAACGGCATGGTTCGATTTTTTTAGATACTAAAGATTTTTTTTATTTTAGGTCATGCTTCTGAAAGGATTCGACATATTTTTGTATAGGTATACCTATAAGAGAAAAAAGTAAAATTTTGAGTAAGTTCTTAGGTATAAGTTAATCAGGGGACAGCCTTTTTCTAGACTCCATAACAAGGATTCAAATGAGTAAGTGGTTTTTTAAATTTCAACATTCCTTTTACAAAGATACAATTCAAGATTCAAAAATATCAAGAAACCTTTTTTTCGTCCACCAATAAATATATTCACAGAATTAAGGAATAACAACTATGAAAATAAGGGCTTCCGTTCGTAAAATTTGTGAAAAGTGTCGACTAATCCGTAGGAGGGGACGAATTATAGTAATTTGTTCCAACCCGAGGCATAAACAAAGACAAGGATAATCTTACTAAAGGAACTAAAGGAAAGGAAAAGGCACTTCCGAGGAGCTGGCAAAAAAAAAAAAGGGCCGTTTTGATATGAAATGGATATATCCATATATTTCTTGTGAAATGAAAAAATATGGCAAAACCTATATTAAGAATTGGGTCACGTAAAAATACACGTAGTGGTTCACGTAAAAATGTACGTAGAATACCAAAGGGAGTTATTCATGTTCAAGCAAGTTTCAACAATACCATTGTGACCGTTACAGATGTACGGGGTCGGGTGATTTCGTGGTCCTCCGCAGGTACTTGTGGATTCCGGGGTACAAGAAGAGGAACACCTTTTGCTGCCCAAACCGCAGCAGGAAATGCTATTCGAGCAGTAGTGGATCAAGGTATGCAACGAGCTGAAGTAAGGATAAAAGGCCCTGGACTCGGAAGAGATGCAGCATTACGAGCTATTCGTAGAAGCGGTATACTTTTAAGTTTCGTACGAGATGTAACCCCTATGCCACATAATGGTTGTAGACCCCCTAAAAAAAGACGTGTATAGAACTAAATAAAGGCTGAACGGGTTTCAAGAGAAATAAACGATTCAATGATCTGATCAAATAAAATTACTATGGTTCGAGAGAAAGTCAAAGTATCTACTCGGACACTACAGTGGAAGTGTGTTGAATCAAGAAGAGACAGTAAGCGTCTTTATTATGGACGCTTTATTCTGTCTCCACTTATGAAAGGTCAAGCCGACACAATAGGCATTGCGATGCGAAGAGCTTTACTTGGCGAAATAGAAGGAACATGTATTACACGTGCAAAATCTGAGAACATACCACATGACTATTCTAACATAGTAGGTATTCAAGAATCAGTACATGAAATTTTAATGAATTTGAACGAGATTGTATTAAGAAGTAATCTATATGGAACCCGCAACGCACTTATTTGTGTCCAAGGTCCTGGATATATAACTGCTCGAGACATAATTTTACCGCCCTCTGTGGAAATCATTGATAATACACAGCATATAGCTACCGTAACGGAACCAATAGATTTGTGTATTGGCTTAAAAATCGAGAGGAATCGCGGATATAGTCTAAAAATGTCAAATAACTTTGAAGACAGAAGTTATCCTATAGATGCTGTATTCATGCCTGTTCAAAACGCGAATCATAGTATTCATTCTTATGGGAATGGGAATGAAAAACAAGAGATTCTTTTTCTAGAAATATGGACAAATGGAAGTTTAACTCCTAAAGAAGCACTTCATGAAGCCTCCCGGAATTTGATTAATTTATTTATTCCTTTTCTACATGTAGAAGAAGAAACGTTCTATTTAGAGAACAATCAACATCAAGTTACTTTACCCTTTTTTCCGTTTCATAATAGATTAGTTAATCTAA